AAGAAAATTACATCGCGGTTTGGATTCGATCTCGATGAAAACAATACATCAATGAGAAGTTAGTTCAATAAGTGTTTAGTATTTTTTTTTTTATAATTCTTAATAATATTAATATAGAATTGAATATAGAATTAATATAGATAAATAGAGATAAACGGGTCAAAAGTCGTCTCTCTTGAAAAATGTAAGAAAAAGACCTTTCATTAGAAGTTCGAAAAAGTCTGCTATGAAAAAGAAAAAAAGAAAGAGGGTTGAAATCTACACATTGATATTTTTCGCGATTTTTTTGTGAACCGTATGCATCAAAAGGTGCATGTACGGCTCCTAAGGGATAAAATCTTATCCTAATCAACCGACTTTATCGACAAAGAGCACTCTTTTTAGGCCAAAAGGTTGATAGTACGATATCGAATCAAATTGTTGGCCTTATGGTATATCTCACTTTAGAGGATTCTACCCAAGATTTGTTTTTATTTATAAATTCTCCGGGCGGATGGATAATATCCGGAATAGCTATTTATGATATAATGCAAGCAGTGCAACCAGATGTACAAACAATATGCATAGGATTAGCCGCTTCAATGGCATCTTTTATTCTCACAGGAGGAGAAATTACTAAACGTACAGCATTCCCTCACGCTTGGCGCCAATGAGTCTTTTATTTGATAAAAAAAAAAGAAGACTATGCCTTCGCCATATGAATATTAAGCAATAATAGCATGGCACTTCGAATTCGATATGCAAAAATCTTTCAAAACCACTCGATTATGTATCGAAAGAGTGGTATGAGAAAATGGGTATTTCCGATTTTATCTGATCTATCAGGAGCCTATTTCAGCGTCACAAACTTTTTTGTTTTTACACCGAAAAGCTTTTAACAATCTTTATGTTATGAAAGAATATGAAAAAAAAAAAGAAACTTTGGGATTGCTGAATAACAGACCAAATAATAAAGCAACGGAACCATCATAGTATTTTTTAACTACTCAAAAAAAGGAAGGGTGGTTATTGGATCATTTACCGATCTAGGTCTGATAGACCTTCTCCATTTTTCTCTTTCTTCGATGGAAGATAAAAACCAATTCCATAGTAGAGCCGTATGCAATACGCAAAAGATGCCTGTACGGTTGTTCAATCTTTGTTTTTTTTTTTTATTCTTTATCTCTCGTCTTATCGTACGAGATAGAGGAACCTTTTATTATGTTATATCGTCAGGGTAATGATGCATCAACCCGTAGCTGATCTTCGTGATAAGACAAAAGCGGGAGAATTTATCATGGAAGTGGGCGAAGTAATGGGCATATACGACTCTATCGTAAATACTTATGTACAAAGAACGGGCAAACCCTCATGGGTTATATACAAAGACCTGGAAAGGGATATCTTTATGTCAGCAGAAGAAGCCCAAGCTCATGGAATTGTTGATCTTGTAGGGCTTGAATAAAAGATTAGCAGGGATTCCGCGCAAATACCCCACTTGAGATTTTTTCTTCTTACCCCCTCACCTTACCCCTTACCCGATTTAATTAGAATATCTCTATTAATTAATCTATTCTATTAATAATTAATTAATCTATTAATCTAGAATAAGAATCTAAGTAATATAGAATTAATATAGAATGAAAGTAATCTAGAATAAAAGTAATCTAGAATATAAGTAATTCATAATCATCGGGTTAGGATTGATCTAAACCAGCCCATTATATATATGATTCAACATGCCAACTATTAAACAACTTATTAGAAACACAAGACAGCCAATCCGAAATGTCACGAAATCCCCCGCCCTTCGGGGATGCCCTCAGCGCCGAGGAACATGTACTAGGGTGTATGTGCGACTCGTTCCGATCATGGACTAAGACAAAACAGAGGAAACAAATTATTCCGGTATAAGTGATTGGTTAGGATAGAATGGAAAAACTCCATTCCATTCACTATCTTACTAAAAAAAAAAAAAGAATCTCTTATAATATATATATCCCCTTTTTGTTATTGTGTATCAAATTTATGGTTTCCGTTGGTGCAAATCCAATCACCTCCATTTGCAATTTCAGATGAGAAAGATTTCCCCATTGGTAGCAAATGCTTATCCATTAAGCGGGGAAAATTCTATTTCAAAATTAAAAAGCCGAAAGATTATGCCCTTATTCTTGCAAGAACGGACTAAGAGGGTCAGCTCCCTAGCTAATCTTCACTTCATACTTAAATACCGTTACTGTATAGTTAGCTTTCGTTGTGAAAGACTTTTTACTAGCTATTTCATGGGTAGAGCCAAAGAGTGTGAACTGTACAAGTTAACAATAGCATTGATTAAATGAGAGAAGGGGCTCCGGTGTATAGAGAGGACCTCGCCGTTTAAGAAGTAACCATAGAAACGATGGAATCCACCATTTCTTTATCCATTTCTATTTAATTGAATATGTTTTTTGATACCTAGTATCAATACAATTTCTTATTTCGAGGTTAAATGCTTAGAAATAAAAAAAATCGTGGTTGGGAAGGTTATAGTAGCAAAAGCCATTGGAATCTTTTATTTTATACATTGGAAAAATCCGTTTTTTTTATTAATATACTAGTAAAGGGAAAAGAATAACTGAAAGAAAAGAAATCAAATAGTTATTCATCAAAGTTTGATTTATTCAATGACCAGAATTAAACGAGGATATATAGCTCGGAAACGTAGGACAAAACTGGGTTTCTTTACATCAGGTTTTCGAGGGGCTCATTCAAAACTTACTCGAACTATTACTCAACAGAAAATAAAAGCTTTTGTTTCGGCTCATCGGGATAGAGATAGGAAAAAAAGGGATTTTCGTCGTTTGTGGATCAGTCGAATAAATGCAGTAATTCGCGAGAATCAAAAAAGGGTATACTATAGTTATAGCAGATTTATGTATAATCTGTACAAGAGGCAGTTGCTTCTTAATCGTAAAATACTTTCACAAATAGCTATATTAAATAAGAATTGTCTTTATATGATTTCCAATGAGATCATAAAAAATTCCCCGGAGACTGAACTCCGGGAAGGTAGAGTAGAGATTTGTATGATAAAATAGAATCATATGATAAAGTCGTCAAAATGAGCAACCACGTTCAATAAAAAAAGATTTATTCTTCTTCACCGACTTTCTTTTTTCTTACATACAACACGATAATCAAAATTGGATTGTCGTAGTTTTCGAACAAAACATCAATCCACGTTTGATTTGAGTTTTGATTGGAATTTGAATTCAATTGAAGAGTAATCCTATTTTTTTTTTTTTTTTTTAAGACCTGTAGTTCTAGTGGCCAACTTGCTTTTTTTAAAATGTTTTTCATTATTAAGAAAAGGTAACGAAGATAAAATACGAGCTTGTTTTATAGCAATCGTAATTAATCGTTGTTGTTTTAAGGTCAATCTATTCACCCGTCTAGATAATATTTTTCCCTGTTCACTAACAAATCGACTAATTAAACTCATGTTTTTATAATCAATTCGATCCCCCGATTGGATCGGGGGCAAACGTCTACGAAAAGATCGCTTGGATTTAAGAAAAAGTCGCTTAGATTTATCCATAGTTTGTTTATTCCTTATCGCAAAAATAGGATTTACTTTGTTTCTATTTTTGTATTCTTATATTTTTGATTTTTTGAATTTTTAATAAAGTTTTTAATTTTTTTGTTTTTAAATATATTTCAATATATATAAATATATATATAATAAATTCAATAGAATCTATAAATATATGTATATTTATATGTTATATTGAATTATATGTTATATATATACAATCTCTTCTATAATTTAGAACAATATGAAAAAATATATCATTTTTCATCTTCCTTCGAGGGGTGACACACAAGTGATCCATTTTATCTATTTCTTTATCTCCCCGTGAATCGTATGTTTGCAACAACAGGGACAGAATTTTCTCAATTCCAATCGACTAGGCGTATTGTGTCGATTCTTTTGAGTAATATATCTGGAAATACTCGTTGATTTCTTATTAACACTGTTTCGAACACAACTGGTACATTCCAAAACAACCCCTATTCGGATATCTTTACCTTTGGCCATGAACCTCCTTTGTGTTTTTGATTCACTTAACTCTTCTATTTTACGATTTGAAGCAAAAAGGAACAAAAAATAAAAATAATAGAAGTTGCTAACTCGAAATCCAATTATGAAGGATCTCGTTCCAATCAATAATCAATATAGTCAATATAATATAAGTTATAAGTATAGTAATTATAAGTATAGTAATAATTAAGTAATACAATGATTTCTAACTATATTTAGAATCACAGTACAGTATTTCTGCTTTCATTTAAGTATCCTATATGATATTCTTGCCCCGCCCTAGCCATTCCATTTCTATTTCTGTTCTCACCCTATTATTTAATAGATTAATAGAAGTGGAATGGATTATAAATTTATGAATTTCTTATTAATTAAATTCAATTGAAGCTGGACCGAATTCCGAGTTTCACTGAGGACAAATCCAACTTTCTTCTTTCTCTTTTCTACTTTCTTCTTTCTCTTTTCTAACTTATAAAAAAAAAGAAGGAATTAATCACAGATATTTGATTGTATCTCTAATCTTCTTCACCCCTTCCCGTGTCAATAACTAGAATGAAAAAAAGGGAAATATCAATGCATCCGGGAATAAACGATTGATCTCTATCAATAGACCTGCTAAAGCACCAAACCATAGAGTACTTACCACTGGTGCCACGGAGAGATATGTTTTTAGATCTCGCATTTCAAATCCTCCTTCTTTCTTCTTAATTCTTATTCTTTATTATATATTATATTATATATATTATATTATTTTATTCTATTAGAAATTATATTATTATATTAGAATTTGTAATACATAATTACATATATGATCAGATGGTTATTTAATTAACTTGTATTTGTACGCAAAATTCTTAATTCAAATTGAAATGTATAATGATTCATTAGATATTCTTTCTTTTTTTTTTTTTTTTAACAAAAAAAAAAGGGGGTCCGTTTCTTCTCTGCCCGAGCGTTCTCTAAAAATATTCATTTTTTTTTTTTTTTTGTTAGGCGGATTTCAGATGTATATAAGTCTTTTATTTTTATTATAATCTATGTTATACAATATGAAACTAAAAAAAAATGGCAGGATAATTTATATATATCAACCGAAAAAATAAAGATATGGAAAAAAAGACAAAGATTCTTTACAATGACACTGTAAACCAATTGAAAGGGATGTAGCGCAGCTTGGTAGCGCGTTTGTTTTGGGTACAAAATGTCACGGGTTCAAATCCTGTCATCCCTATCCCTAACTATTACCTATCTTATGAGCAGTAACAAGGGATCAATTGAGACCAATTAAAAGTAGACATACATACTCAATAGAAATAGATGGATATTCTATACAATATATATATGATGAGAGTTCTATATATAGATTATGATAGTATATGCATGCAAGATGAATTGGGGTCACATAAAATTCTTTTATGATTTATGAAAATAAAGCGCTCTTAGTTCAGTTCGGTAGAACGCGGGTCTCCAAAACCCGATGTCGTAGGTTCAAATCCTATAGAGCGTGATTCCATTCTTGTTAGATCGAGAATGACACTGAAATAATGGAACAGCAGTCTAAAGTCTTAATTTGACCTCCTGTGGATTAGGATTAAAACAAACAAAATAGGAGGTCGATAAAAAAATGTGAATTAATCAAAGGTCCAACTGATCACCACGTCGGTATTGTAAATATGCGGTTACGAATAATCCAGCCAAAGTAATAGGAATTAGACCTAACACGATTCCAAATAGAAAAACTTCAATCATTTTTATTTGTTTGAAAGGAAAAAGGGGGAGGTAATATATATCTTTAAATATTAATCTGTATTGCCCTGACCAAGAATTGGAAATTGACACGGTAAGGAACTATAGAATATATTGAATATCCCAGAAAGATTGATTTTTATGAATTGCTCATTCAATTAATTTCATAATCTCAAATCAAATAAGTCGTATCTTGCTGAGAACGATAAAGAGAGATGAGGTTATAGTTAAAGCTGCTAGTAGAAAACCGAAATAACTAGTTATAGTGGGCATGAAGAGGCTAAATGAAATATGTTCTTTTTATACATATGTTTAAAAAGCACTTCCCTAAGTTTCCATTAGAAAGATAGGAAGATAAACAAAAATACCACTTGAAAAATCCAATTGAAAATTTTGGATTCATCAATCAATCATTATAGACGAACAAAAATATAGTGACATAGGTAAAAAATCCATTCATCATCTGTGACATCTACCCATCCTGTGATTCCAAATCAACAGATTGATAAAACAACTCTTGAGTTGAGTAAACTAATATAATAAAAAAATTCTCTTATAAGAATAAGAACTTTGTTGTGTAATTTCATTCAATTCAAATCAAAAAGGAAAAACTCCCCTTTTAATATAGAATCAAATCGGAAAAATATCTATTTTGATCCTTTTTTTATTTATTAATTTTTGATTGTATCAAATCCATTTTTTTAGACCAAAAGAAGAGTGATCTTCTAATGCCTTTTCCTTTCCTTTTTGACTTTGATTTGAATTCATTGGATTTTGTAGTAGGTTCCATTCTCATAACATAAAATCTCCAACGAGAAGAAAAAAGGTATCAAATCGCTCGAAACTAGGGTTCTACATTTTTTTCTCTTTCCTTATTTTAAAAGCTCTATCCTTGTAATTAAGTAATTAAGCCAAGAAGGAGCCCTTTGGGTGTAATACAAGAACAACAATGCGCTTGCCACAAATATTGATAAAATTCTTCTTAAAAATGGAATTCTTTGTTATTTTTCTGCCATTAAATACTATCTATTACTGCTATTATTGTTACTTTTTATTGGACAACTAACCCAGTTTTTTTTTTAATAAAAAAAAAAAGAAGGGGTTCCAACAAAAAACATCTTCTACAACCACAAAAAGTATATTTCTAGATTTCGCATCTAATTAAATAAATTGTAGAAATATGATAATCTACTCCATGAATTTTGAGAAAAAAAATCCGTCAGATTCACATTTTATTTGACCCTCAGTTTCTAGTCCGAAGCTAATAATGTAGAAAAACCTCATCTTAAAAAAAATGGAGGAATTCTCTATTGAGTACATCGCGACAAGCAACAAGAAAAGAAGAAAAAAATTATCTAGTACTTGATCTCGCTATTGATTGTGAAATTGCGTTGCTGTGTCAGAAGAAGGATAGCTATACTGATTCGGTATACTCTAAAGACACCCTTGGTACAATATTGACGATCTAACAAAGATGGAATTTCAGTAAATTTCTACTTACTGATCTCATCTTTTATGGAATCGATCCCCCTTTGACTGTACAAGAATATGTGGAGCTCGACATGTCTGGAAGCACAGGAGAACGTTCTTTTGCTGATATTATTACCAGTATTCGATACTGGGTTATTCATAGCATTACTATACCCTCCCTATTCATTGCGGGTTGGTTATTTGTCAGCACGGGTTTAGCTTAC